GGCAGGAATTGATTGAAACTTTAGCATGGGCTCATGAACGCACACCTTTGGCTAATTTGATTCGATGGAGAGATAAGCCAGTGGCTCTTTCCATTGTGCAAGCAAGATTGGTTGGATTAGCCCACTTTTCTGTAGGTTATATATTCACTTATGCGGCTTTCTTGATTGCCTCTACATCGGGCAAATTTGGTTAATTCTTTACTTTATGTTATATGCCGTATCCGCGAGAATATCATATCTTTCGATGGGGAAGGGGGTATACCCCCTTCGATTTCTATTTCTACATCTAGGATCCGACTTGTACCATTGATAATAATAATAACTGAACCATTATGGCAAAGAAAAGTTTGATTCATAGGGAGAAGAAGAGGCAAAAATTGGAACAAAAATATCATTTGATTCGCCGATCCTCAAAGAAAGAAATAAGCAAGGTTCCGTCCTTGAGTGATAAATGGGAAATTCGTGGAAAGTTACAATCCTTACCGCGTAATAGTGCACCTACACGTCTTCGTCGACGTTGCTTTTCTACTGGAAGAGCGAGAGCTAACTATAGAGATTTTGGACTATCCGGACACATACTTCGTGAAATGGTTCAGACATGTTTGTTGCCGGGGGCAACAAGATCAAGTTGGTAAGGATTAAAATGTCACTTCATTTTTCTATTTCGTTCGATGATCGTAGATCATAGAGGGGCCCCTTGACTATTCTGTAGAAATAGGCTATACTATTTCTACAGGTATGGAAGAGGGGCGCATTCAATTCTTGTTTGTTCATTAGTTTCGTTTCTAGGGTTTCCTTTCATCGCGGGATAGAGCAGTCTGGTAGCTCGCAAGGCTCATAACCTTGAGGTCAGGGGTTCAAATCCCCTTCCCGCACCATTTTTTTTTTGAAAAAAAAAAATGAGACTTTATTCTATATTTTTATTCTATCTTTATTTTTATTCTATTACTAGTAAATAGATTCTATTACTATTAACTAGTAATTAATTAATTAAGACTTTGCTTTTTGCTTTAGAGTGGGAGGTATTTATTATATTACAGTCAACTAGAACGAATCCTTTATCTTTTTAAATACATTATCCTGGGCGGATAGCGGGAATCGAACCCGCGTCTTCTCCTTGGCAAAGAGAAATTTTACCATTCAACTATATCCGCATTGTTCGTTCTTGATACAAAAGGTCTGGATAATATTTGGTCAGAGCTAGATCAGATACTCTTTTGAGGGCAATTTTTTTCAAATTCCATCAATAAATTAACAAATTAATATATTAATAATTTGTTAATTATATTAACATATATTAAGATTCAAATAATTCAAATTCTATTTCTATTTTATTTATTTCAATTTAATATATCTAAATATTTGAAAATTTGAATTTAGTATATCTAAATATATAATACAAATATTATATATTTGTATTATATATTTGAATACAGTTGAATACAGATTTTTTTTGAATCCATTTTTCTTTTTTTTTTTTTTTAATATTTTATTTCATTCATCATTCAAGTTCTATTTATTTAAGTTACAGATTACAGAAGTTTGACTAATGAGCCCCCCCCCTCCAATTTATTTGCATTTTTGGGGGGACTTATACTTATATTTTTTATTGAATTTTAATGTATCTCACAATCCGAAAAATTCGTGGAAGGGGTCGTTTTTGGATCTGGAATGAATAGATTCAAGAAATAAGAGAATTAAGGATACCCACCAGAAAAACTAATCCGATCCATAATGATGTACCAGAAAATACAATATTTTTATTACTCAACCAACCATCAGGAGAAGCGAATACAACAGGTACGCTAATCAATAAGATTGACGAAGTAGCAATTAATGCAAAAACAGCCAATTGGAAAGCAATAGTCATGTTTCTAATCCTCCAAGCTATCAACAAAAGAACTATACCCTTTAATCCCTCTATCATATCGACCAAACAAACAATTTGAATAAAGTACCACCCACATAGAGGGATTTTACCATGAATCCATTGATTCTATATGACTTATTTCCAACCCCTTTACCACTTTTATTTGGACATGAAATCGAAGGTGATTTTTTTGACTTCCTGTTCACAAATGGGCATGCTAGATCATGCATCTCATCTATCTATATATACAGATAGATCGACCTATAGATTCACACACAATATCTTTCTATACATGATAGTATCAACTCATATGGCCATGTTCTATTCGGTAGAATAAAATAGAAATTATCTCTTGGAGAGATGGCTGAGTGGTTGATAGCTCCGGTCTTGAAAACCGGTATGGTTCGAAACAAAGAACTATCGAGGGTTCGAATCCCTCTCTCTCCTTTTTTTCTTTTGATCGATGAATTTTTTTTCTTTCTTTATTGGCTTTTCTTCTTAAGTTCAAATTTTGAAAATCGTAATAGAATATTAATATTACGAAAAAAAGTAATTATTACGAAAAAAAAGGGGGGGGGGAATGGCTCGGCTATCCCACCCAGCCGAGCCAGAAAAACAAATGGATTCGAT